TTTCTCGTAGACCGCCCCTTCTTTTCTAATGGGTTTCGAATATTAAAAAAATTTATTGGTCTATTGATACCTAGGTCAAATCCATGAACTCAATTTGGTTATTGCTTTCTATTCTTAAAAATCCCCTCCCTAAGCCATAAATCATGAATTGTCTTATGACTCATAAATCCGATAGATAAATTTTTGAAAGAACTGTTCAAGAAACAAATGATCCCTTTTCTCGCTCTCGCTACCAGCGGATCCCCAGACATACTCCTTTCCTCCAAGAATCTTATTCTTGAATATTGTTCGTGAAAAAAATGAATAGTTTTATATATTCTTCGAATTTCTATGTCTAGGAAAGTACGACAGGATCATATATTTTATTACTTTCTATTTTATATTTTTTTCTTTTATTGTCTTCTTTGTTCTATTTTCCTTTATTTCCGATTAAAAAAAAAACTCCAAAGTATACTTTTTTGCAGATCGAGGTAAGAAATTCGAATATTTTTTCTATTTACTTTTTTCTTTTTATCTATCTGTCAGATTTTAAAATATTCTATTGAATTTTTTTAATAATAAGAGACTGTAATTGAAAGTATCTTTCTCGCATCCATTAATTGCCGGAAAAATATCGTATGCATCGATATGAAAAGAAAATTTTTGATACGCGAAGCCATGATTTGATGGATTTTTTTTTATTTTTCTATAGATATATTATATCTTATAGTCTTATAGAAATAATACAAATGAAAATGGATCTTTTCTTGTGTTCGGAAATAGAAATAAAAAAAGATGTTAAAAATAAAATTGTATGTTGGAACTTGGAATACGCCCTTCTGCGTGGAGGAAGGGAATAGCAATTTCTTCCTATAGAACCTCTAGGAACAAGAAAAGAAGATTTCATCGGAAATATCGACAGATTCTTACGAAGTCCAAACCAAAGAAGTATTAAAAACAAAATAAAAAACGATCTACTGTTCGAATTTCATCTCTAGCGAATTTTAATATCAGAATAGTAGATATAGTTATGATTCAATGGGTTAGGTCCACTTACTTTTTTTATAATCTTTCCAATTTTTTTTGATTGGAATAAATAATAGAAAATAGGAATATCTAACAATTAAAGGAGATATCATTATTCATTAAAAAAAAGAAAATAATGATAATAATGTTCTGTTCCACTTTCTAACTATAATTACTTTATTTACTATATTCGAATTCATTAAAATGTTCGAATTCATTAGAATGATAACGATAACTTATTAGAATTAGAATTCATAATTCCATTTTATAATGAAATTCTACGATTCCTTAGTTTATATATATTATTTTATTACAAATATAAACTTAGTACAAATATCAAAAATATCTCTATTCTTACTTCAAATATGAATACTACTGCTGGCGTTTTCGGAAAAAAAAAGAAGTAAAAAGCCCCTTATCGGATTTGAACCGATGACTTACGCCTTACCATGGCGTTACTCTACCACTGAGTTAAAAGGGCCCCGTTTGATTCAATTCCTGAATAAGAAACTAGCCTATATGAGTCTAGTATATATATTTGTTACTGCATATACTTATATTATATAGATAAGATAGGATTAGAATATATGTACATAGATAGATTTTTTAGCGACTCATTAAGGAACAAGAAATTGGATTTACCTAGTGAATAGAGTATAGTTAAAAAAATAGTTTATTGAGATTGGATTTGATCAATATCAATGGAATGAATTATTTCAAAACCGATTCGAATGGAAGTCATCCTCATCATAACACGAAATTCATTTCATTGATACATGTACCCACCAATTCAAATATTTCATCGAATGATTGATAAATGGATTCAATTTGTCTTGTCCCTCAACCAAATTCTTATTGAAAAAACAATTTTCAATAACTTGTTGATCACTATCTACCCGATTTCCAGATTGATTATCGTTTTCTTATTTCCCGGCTTAGTGTGAGATAGAAATATACCTACCGAATCTTAACAATGAATGAAAGTGAAAGAAATGAAGTTTTAACACCTCGCCCTTTCCAGCAAACCAATCATTCCCTGAAAGGATCCTATCTTTCTTTTGCTTTCTTTCCCGTTACTTATCTTTTTTCTATTTTTTTTTTTAATTATAGATGATTGGAATGAACAATTTCGAAATCTAAATGATGAATCAAAAGATTCTATGGTATGGAATTATGAAAGATGGAAAGATCCTTTTGATCGAATCATATCATTCCATTATATTGACAATTTCAAAAAACTGTTCATACTATGAACGTAGTATAATGGCGGTCGGGCAAGTATGCCCCCATCGTCTAGTGGTTCAGGACATCTCTCTTTCAAGGAGGCAGCGGGGATTCGACTTCCCCTGGGGGTAGGGTACTACGAAAGGAAGTTGATCATGGATTATCAATAAAGACTAAAATTTATTCTTCCTGGGTCGATGCCCGAGCGGTTAATGGGGACGGACTGTAAATTCGTTGGCAATATGTCTACGCTGGTTCAAATCCAGCTCGGCCCAATAATTTAATTTGCCGATCCACCATGAAATGATATAACCCATTTGTTGTTCTCCGGAAATGACTGATGTGTTCTGATACGGAAGAATCAAAATATGATACATCCCTAACGCTATTTCTTTTTTCCGTATAAAGCTAAGGAAATGATTAAATTAAAGTTAAAGTAAATAAAAAAAAAAGAGTCTTTTTTATTTTCTTTATTTTCATTGATTCATTTTTCAATCGATTTAGCAATAACGAACGGATTACGAGTAATCCGTGTCGATCTCGATAAAATGCATATCTATATAATATCTATATAGATATCAATATATAAATATATAAATAATAGATATAGATATGAATATATAAATAAGTCCGCCTCTGTCAGTTACAGCACAACGGTTCGAATCTAAAATAGAAAGGGAAATGGTTTGAATGAAATCGTAAGAATATGTATGCTGTACGCTTTTTTCCCTGGGATTGTAGTTCAATTGGTCAGAGCACCGCCCTGTCAAGGCGGAAGCTGCGGGTTCGAGCCCCGTCAGTCCCGATGGATACAAATCCAATAAAAAAAGACATCAATTCATTTCGTGTGTGAAAGGGAATAAAAATAACAAAATATCATTCCTAACAGGGATTCCTCTTTTTTTTTTATTTCTTCGTCGGAACCTTTACCTTAAACTAAAAAAAAAAGAAAAAAGGAAAAGGAATTTTGGATTGCATCAGAAATATAATTTTTTAATTTGGTATGGATAAAAGATCTTCCTATGTTATACTATTTAATTCTCGACGATGAATTTTTTTGATAGCTCAGATATTGTTATTCGTGATATTGATCCGATTTGATATCATTAAGATGTAATTTATACCATTGAATTTACCGACGAAAGATTTATCATCTCTATGGGATTAAATCCCGAATTATTTATTGAAAATTAAAGAGAAATAAAACATAGAGATTATGGAAGTAAATATTCTCGCATTTATTGCTACTGCACTGTTCATTCTAGTTCCTACTGCTTTTTTACTTATAATTTACGTAAAAACGGTAAGTCAAAGTGACTAATTTTACTTAAACAACATGACTTCTTAATTCTTATCAATACAATGATTGAATAAAAAAAAATGAAAAAGGATTTCAATTTAGGGTCTTAGTCTTAAATGAAATGATCGGACTACAATCAGCGGAATTCTATGAAATCCGGATAGTATGGTAGAAAGAAATCAAATCTATTTCTTTCTACTATACTATCTATCTATTATTGTAGTATATTAAAGTTTTACTCTAGAAAAATAGAGGTTTAATATGGATCAATCTACAATATGTATCTTGATATTCATATATATCTTCATATATAGAATCTCAATTACATATATGTAATGTACATAGCATAGCGTCCCAATTTTGTTCTTTGTTTCATCTATTTGATTTGTATTGGTTCCAATCAATCTGAAATAATCAAAAAGCAACTCTTATTCTTCCGATTCTAATTTTTTTATTTCTTATTATTTTCACAATCCCGGTATTATATCATATTAAAAAAAAAAGAAAAGGAGGGGACAAAAAGAATAAAGTAGGAGTGGGGGGTTACGCGATTCCTCATTTTCCATATATAACTTTGGTAAGAGCCAGTTCATCGAAATAGAAATCTTAATAAGAATTCGGGGAATAAATTTCCTATTATTTGTATTCCCTTGACTTTCAAAATACGAACATGGGAATAATTCAAATATTTGTTTGATTGAAAGAGTATTTTCTATTTTTATATTATCCATAGAATACATTACACTACTAGAATACAATAGAATTCCGAAATGCAGATATATTTGAATTTAATTAATTAGTATTAATTAAATACTAAAAATTAAATTAGTATTAATTAAATACTTAAAATTAAATACTTAAATTCAATAGTTAAAAAATGGAAGAACCCAGTTATAAAAAAAAAAACAATTGATACTTTGATCCCTTAACTCAATAAGTAGTACCCTTAGAGTCCACTTCTCCCCCATACTACGAGGGAAAGGGAAAATGAAAAAACTACCATTAAAGCAGCCCAAGCAAGACTTACTATATCCATGTAAATTTTGTCTCCTATCTCTATCAATATGAAGAAATTTTTTCATTATTGTTCACTAATTTTTCTTGTATTTTTTGATTTTTTGTATTATTCACTAATAATACTATAATATATAATAATAGTGGAATCGCTGGTACAGAGTCAAAAAAGGGATTCTGGGCTAACACCATTGACAAAACAATCCAATAAATCCAATTAGAACATCTAAGAAGTTCTAATTGGATTTCTAGTAGAATGGCAAAATATTAAGCATAAACAAAATATCCGGAGACATCTTTGGAAGTAGTGAAGTAGTAAGGGAATGAATATTACTAACAGGTAGGAATAATAAGACCTATGTTTTATTTTGTTTCCCCCCATTAAGTAATTTCATTAAGTAAGTAATTTCATTATCATTAAGTAAAAAGTAAAAAAATGTAGAATCAAGACAGATTACTTTACATACTCCTATTCTTATTTCCATCTCTTATTTCCATTTGATCTAATCCTTACCGTCTCCCGGTTCGTTCTCTAAAACAATCGGAAGACAGCCTATTCAATTCTTTGACTATAAAATTCTTTGACTAGACAGACGAAAAGAAAGATTTTATTTTATATTCTAATGGAAATAGAATATAAATAATAATAATGAATTTTTTTAGAAAAAAAAAAATATATTATATTAAATCAAGAACATTAATTAATAAAAATAAGTAATAATATTAAAAAAAATATGAAAATAGAACTATTTAAATAAAAACTATTTAATTTTAATTAAATTTATATAAAAAAAGAAAGCCAATTAGCTATTTAATCTAACTAATCTAACTAATATTGAATAAATGGGGAAGCGCTCATATACTTTACATGAGTCTGTATACAAGGTTTTTCTTCCGCCCCTTCCCCAACTAAAAATGGAATTAGATTCCTTGTCCGACCTATCCCTATCCAATCTAATTCAAGACCCAGTCAGTAGACGGACACTACATTAGTAGTGGAATGAAAAGACTATCATTTCAAGATTTATTGATTCCTTTTCACTACTAGAATCTTTCTTTGAATCCGAGACGAAAAGATTTACAGCATTTTAGAGAACAAGCCTCCCGATGCTTAGAATTTAGAATCAAAAAAGTCTCAAGAGTCCTTTTCACCGCTTGCTTCTGCTGGAAAAAAATTAAAGTTTTCTATCAACAAAACGGAATACACTATTTCAATTCTCTTGTCGATCAGGCGACACCCGGATTTGAACTGGGGAAAAAGGATTTGCAGTCCCCCGCCTTACCACTCGGCCATGCCGCCAAAACGCTATAAAAAAATATATGAGAATACCCCCCCCAAAAAAAAAGGGGGGGGTTCTAAACTTATTTTTTTTTATTTTACGTGTTTGTATCTTAAATTCCCTTTTCTTTAATCCCATTCCATTCTTCAAAGAGCTCCTCTGCCCTTTTCTATTGAAAAAACAAACGTACACCTTCAGTCACAAAAGCAAAAATTTCGGGACAAATCGGAACCGTTAACTATTAATTGCTGAACGATTCTTGAATTTGAATCTAAAACGGTTTTTTCTTAATGAGATAATAAAATCGAAATTGATACATAACCAATCAATATTGCTTTTTTTTCAATAAAAAAAATCCTTCTACATTCCCATTATAACAGCAACTGTCAATATGTGTAAACCCTAGAACATAAGTTTGAATTGTTACACAGATATTATCTAATCGGGTATCTTATCCGTATATAATACCTATACTAAAGACTAAAGAAAGGGAATTTTGAAGAAATTCTCGTGCTTCCTTTTTTTTTTACAATTTTTCATTAAATAGATTGAATAGAAAATATAAAATTAACACGGCATGTGCTGTCCCGAACGAATAGGACTACAATAAAGTAAGAGACATATATATATCTATATAGATATATATAGTGGAGTTAGATCTGCGCATGTTTAATAAATACAAGCCTTATTACTTACGCACTCCAATCGTATTCTCAAATTCTAAAAAAAATGGGTACAAATATCTCTCTTCTCTGCGAATTCGAATTCTTTTTTGAATAATTGAAAGGGTTAAGTGCTAAAAAAATCCATTCTATATTGTTTCTGATTATTAGATCTTTATCTCATCGAGCAGAGCAAATCCCGAATTCATTTTTTTTTTCTGGTATCCAATCGAATTGGAATATGTAATATCATAATAATGGTAGAAAAGGAATCCATTTTTTGTTTTGATATTCCTAAAAAAAAACCCCCCGAAGTTCTAGGTAGAATTTTTCAATTCGTTTGTATTTATCTTATATTCTAATTTAGATTCTATCTGTTTGTTTTGTTGCAAATTCCAATTTTAGTATAAAATTTTATTTTATTTATTCCTCTTTTCATAATAGGTATTTCATACACGGAGTTAGGTAAAATTTTATGTGATTCAGTAAAAAGAACAGAAATTCCATTATTGCTAAATCTATTCATGTGATTCGATGAAGAATGACAGCAAATCGTGGAATATTTTCTATAAAATAAATAAATGGGGAAATTGAAAATGCTTGGGGGTGGAAATGAGGGAATGTCTACACTACCCGGGTTGAATCAGATACAATTTGAAGGGTTTTGTAGGTTCATTGATCGGGGCTTAACAGAAGCGCTTTTTAAGTTTCCAAAAATTGAAGATACAGATCAAGAAATTGAATTTCAATTATTTGTGGAAACATATCAATTGGTAGAACCCTTGATAAAAGAAAAAGATGCCGTATATGAATCACTTACATATTCCTCTGAATTATATGTATCCGCGGGATTAATTTGGAAAAGCAATAGGGATATTCAAGAACAAACTATTTTTATTGGAAACATTCCTCTAATGAATTCCCTGGGAACTTCTATAGTAAATGGAATATACAGAATTGTAATCAATCAAATATTGCAAAGCCCTGGTATCTATTACCGGTCAGAATTGGACCA